TTCATCTTTGGACCAAAAACAAGCAAGAGGCGGAATACCACAAAGGGAGAGTGTACCTAATAAAAAGGTAATTCTTGTAATTGGAACATATTTTGTTAAACCGCCCATAAGAACCATATTTTGACTTTTATCTGGTGAATATCCAACAATGGGTTCCATTGAATGAATAATTGATCCGGATCCCAAAAACAATAAAGCTTTCGAATAGGCATGAGTGATCAAATGGAATAAAGCGGCTCGATAAGAACCTATACCCAAAGCTAACATAATATAACCCAATTGAGACATTGTCGAGTAAGCTAAACTTCTTTTAATGTCTCTTTGAGCAAGAGCCAAAGTAGCTCCTAATAGTACTGTTATTACGCCTATTGAAGAAATGATATTCATTATGGAAGGTATAACTATGAAAAGAGGAAGAAGCCGAGCTACAAGAAAAATTCCCGCTGCTACCATAGTAGCAGCATGTATAAGAGCAGAAATGGGAGTGGGTCCTTCCATAGCATCAGGTAACCATATGTGAAGGGGGAATTGTGCGGATTTAGCAACTGCACCAACGAATAAAAAAGAAGCACACAGAGTAGCAAATAAGGAATTTACTCCATTATGATGAACCAAGTTATTAACTATTTCGAACAAATCCCGAAATTCTAAACTACCAGTTATCCAATAAAGTCCTAAAATTCCTAATAATAAACCAAAATCCCCTATACGATTGGTTACAAAAGCTTTTTGGCAAGCACTTGCCGCACTCGGTCGTGTGAACCAAAAACCTATTAATAAATAGGAACACACTCCTACAAGTTCCCAAAAAATATAAATTTGTATCAAATTGGAACTAGTAACTAATCCTAACATAGAACTATTGAAAAAACTCATATAGGCAAAAAATCTCAAATATCCTTGATCGTGAGACATATAATTGTCACTATAAATAAGAACCATGATTCCAACAGTAGTAATTAATATTGACATAATAGAAGTAAGTGGATCGATCAAGTGTCCGAACTCTAAAGAAAAATCATTATTGACGGTCCAAGACCATAGATATTGATAAATAAAATTTCCATTTATTTGCTGAATGGATAGATTGGCCGAAAATGCCATAGCTATACTTAGCATCAAAACACTCGGAAAAGCCCACATACGACGAATATTTTTTGTTGCTGTCGGAGTAAACAGAAGTCCAAAGCCTATTAACATAGTAACTGGAAATGGAAGAAAGGGTATTATCCATGCATATTTATATGTATGTTCCATAAAAAAAAATGGGAAATATGAGATTTTGAATCATTCTACGACTATACTACCATCCTATTCTGGCAATATGTAATCATATCATATACTAATCATATCATATACTATAGTATAGTAAGTAAAAACAATCATACCAAAACAGTAGAATATAAATCATAGTATGCCTCAATAAATCAACTAAAAAAAAAGACCTAGTTATTCTAGTGATTTTATTTGTAGTAATTACCTAACCCATTGCGGAACTAATTGATTGGATTCCAATCCAATAAGAAAGTATCAGAAATATTATAATACTCTTTATTTCGTATAGAACTGAAAAAAAAAAAGAAAAATTGAGGTTCTCCTTCTTAGGTAATAAAATGTCTTGTTTAACATATTAACCACTAATTGTAGTTGTAGTTTAAGTTTGAATTTCAATTATAGACACGGCAATATGAGCTTATTCAATTCCAAACTAATAATCATAAAAATTCCTTTTCGAATTTCCCCCCCCCCCTTTCTTCTATTTTTTTGCCTAGTGTGTTAATATGTGACATTGTTATATATGTGACATGCATGTTATACATATATTTATATATAAATATATAAATAATATATTTGTATTGTATGTTATGAAAAAACTATTATCGACGAAATTAAGTTAAGTATAGAAAATGACTAAAAAGAACGATCTATTTTGAGCAATACATGTCTTTCACATACAACAATAAAAATTAGTAACTCTTTTTTTTTTTTGAATGGCAGTTCCAAAAAAACGTACTTCTATATCAAAAAAACGTATTCGTAGAAATATTTGGAAGAAAAAAGGATATTTAGCTGCAATAAAAGCTTTTTCTTTAGCAAAGTCAGTTTCTACTGGAGATTCAAAAAGTTTTTTTGTGCGACAAACAAATAAGAAAATCTTGGAATAATCGGAATTTCCATGGCTAGAAGAATTTCCAATTTTGGAATATGAATAATTTCCTTTAACTAAATGTATTGATGTATTGAACTCAATACAATATTAGTTAGAACTAGCTGCTATTATATGTAGAATAAGAATTTCTCTATCTGTCGGTTCTAAGTATCATTATCTTTTTTTCATTCTAGTTTTTATTAGAATCTATTTATTAATTCGTGAGATGTTTTTTTCCTATTCATTTTCTTTTCACAATGGAAAAATCTTTGTTCATTCTATTTTTCCGTTGTGAAAAGAAAATTGTGATGGATGCTGAAACTCTTTTGTTTTATTATATGCCTAACTCAAGACCAAGTTGGTTTCATAAATATTATCATAATTTTATTTAGAAATTATGTATACAACAAACAACAAAAAGTATTATATTAATTTTATATTACATATTTAAATATATTTAAATTAATTAATTAATACTTAATGATACTAAGAAAAGTATCAAAATTGTTAGAAAAATTACTTCAATTTTGTAATTGAATTGTGATACATATGAAATCCTATTTATTTTTTTTTGTTCGTTTAGAAAAAAAATCTCTTTGACAATTTGTTTTTCATTTATCTGATTTCGTGGATTCAATTCAAAATAAATAAAAAATATAAAAAGAGGACAATTCACAATTCTTAGTTTCTGTTTCGACTGAAAACAAAATTTGTATTTCAAGTTACAAGTGTTCCGGGAGAACTTAATATACAGATAATACGTAAAAGTTGATTCTTAAAACTGAACCTACGATGATACTAACCTAAGTAAAAATTATTGAAAATTCAAAGATGAATTTAAAAGAGCTCTTATTTATCAGTTCTAATATTTCCTAAACTATATTGAATCCTTGAATCTAGATCTAGACGATTCAACATGAATTGATTATTATTATTTCAAGTAAGCCGCTATGGTGAAATCGGTAGACACGCTGCTCTTAGGAAGCAGTGCTAGAGCATCTCGGTTCGAGTCCGAGTGGCGGCATACTGTAAAAAAGATACAATGGATCCTATAATGTATTTAATTCCCGATTTCCATTCTGTAATGGGACCTTTTTTATGTATGATATTTGTGACTTTAGAACATATATTAACTCATCTCTCTTTTTCGATCATTTCAATTGTGATTACGATTCATTTGATGACCCTATTAGTACACGAAATCATAGGGTTGCGTGATTCGTCGGAAAAAGGAATGATAGTTGCTTTTTTTTCTATAACAGGATTATTAGTTACTCGTTGGATTTCTTCGAGACATTTTCCATTAAGTAATTTATACGAGTCTTTAATCTTCCTTTCGTGGAGTTTTTCCATTATTCATCTAATTTCCAAGATATGGAATCATAAAAATGATTTAAGCGCAATAACCGCCCCAAGTGCCATTTTTACCCAAGGTTTCGCCACATCGGGTCTTTCAAGTGAAATGCACCAATCGTCAAGATTAGTACCTGCTCTACAATCTCAGTGGTTAATGATGCACGTAAGTATGATGTTATTGAGCTATGCAGCTCTTTTATGTGGGTCGTTATTATCAGTCGCTTTTCTAGTCATTACATTTCGTAAAAACGTCGATATTTTTTGTCAAAGAAAAATTTTCTTAATTAAGATTAAGTCATTTTTCTTTGACAAAATCGAATACTTGAACAAAAAAAAAAATGTTTTTAATTTTCATTCTTTTGTTCCATTTCGAAATTATTACAAATATCAATTAACTCGGCGTTTGGATTATTGGAGTTATCGTGTCATTAGTTTAGGGTTTACCTTTTTAACCATAGGTATTCTTTCTGGAGCAGTATGGGCTAACGAGGCATGGGGATCTTATTGGAATTGGGACCCCAAAGAAACTTGGGCATTTATTACTTGGACCATATTCGCGATTTATTCACATACTAGAACAAATCAAAGTTTGCAAGGTACGAATTCGTCACTTGTAGCGTCTATAGGATTTCTTATAATTTGGATATGCTATTTTGGGATCAATCTATTAGGAATAGGTCTACATAGTTATGGTTCATTCACATTAACATCTAATTGAATAAATTCCATGAGGAATACATAGGACCCCCGTACTATACGTAATATAAAGTTTGCGCAGGTTTTTGAGAACCATTTGAATCAAGGAATCATTCAAATGGTTCTCAAAAACTCGGAATATATCTTATTATAATTTTATAATTCTAATTAACTTTATTTTTTTGTGTTGTACAGCTCAAAAATCTTCAAATTCAAAATTCTAAGACTTTGTTTTCTATCTAATTAATGAAAACTATCTATGAAAATAATTAGATAGGATAGCTTGTACCTTGTCAACTGATAGCGAAAGAACAAAATCAGGATAAATACCAATCCCTATTACGGGTAAAAAGATACAGATTGAAACAAATAGTTCTCGTGGTCCAGAATCCACAAAATTGGAGTTTGGAACATTGAATAGTTTGTATCCATAAAACATCTGACGTAACATAGATAATAAATAAATAGGAGTTAATATCATTCCAATTGCCATTACAAAGGTAATTAGTATTTTGGGCATTAAAAGATATTTTGGACTGGTAATTATTCCAAAAAATACTACTAATTCTGCAACAAAACCACTCATTCCTGGCAATGCAAGAGAAGCCATCGAGAAACTACTAAACATGGTAAATATTTTTGGCATTGGGATGGATATCCCCCCCATTTCGTCGAGACAAACAAGACGTATTCTATCACAACTCGTTCCTACCAAGAAAAAAAGTGCAGCACCAATAAATCCATGAGAGAGTATTTGTAAAATGGCTCCGTTGAGTCCCATGTCGGTTATAGAACCAATTCCTATAATTATGAAACCCATGTGAGATACAGAAGAATAGGCTATTCTCTTTTTTAAATTGCGTTGACCAAGAGAGGTTGAAGCTGCATAGATTATTTGTATTGTCCCTATTATCACCAACCAGGGAGAAAATATAGAGTGGGCGTGCGGTAATAATTCCATATTGATCCGAATCAATCCATATGCCCCCATTTTTAATAAGATTCCAGCTAGAAGCATACATGTACTGTAATGCGCTTCCCCATGGGTATCTGGTAGCCATGTATGTAGGGGTATAATCGGCGATTTGACAGCATAAGCAATAAGGAAGCCCAAATATAATATTATTTCTAATGTCACAGGATATGACTGATTAGCTAATCTTTCAAAATCCAATATCGGTTCATTGGAACCATATAAACCCATACCTAGAACTCCTATTAAAAGAAAAATGGAACCCCCTGCAGTGTACAAAATAAACTTTGTAGCTGAGTACAAACGTTTCTTTCCTCCCCACATGGATAAAAGTAAGTAAACAGGAATTAATTCTAACTCCCACATGAGAAAAAAAAGTAAAAGGTCTCGAGAAGAAAATAATCCTATTTGACCACTGTACATTGCTAACATCAGGAAATAGAACAATTGCGAATTTCGAGTAACAGGCCAAGCTGCTAAAGTGGCTAAAGTAGTGATAAATCCTGTCAGTAAAATAGGTCCTATGGAAAGTCCATCGATTCCCAGTCTCCAGTGAAAATCAAAAATATTTATCCATTTAAAATCCTCCTCCAATTGAATCAATGGATCATCCAATTGGAAATGATAACAGAACACATGGGTTGTTAGAAGGAGCTCTAAGAAGCATATACATATAGTATACCACCTAAATACCTTATTCCCCCTATGAGGAAGAAAGAAAATTGAAGAACCCGCGAATATCGGCAAAACTACAAGTAGTGTTAACCAAGGGAAATAACTCGTGATAAAGACAAGATGCATTTTGACCAAAAAACCCGTGCTCGGAATAATATATTTTCTCGAGTACGGGTTTTTGTCGGTAAAAAGGAATCAAATGATTCAAGTGGAGTTTTTTATAATGTATCAATAAGATAGACCCATGCTGCGAGTTGTTTCATGCCATAAATAAACGCGGACACTCAAAAAATCTGTTGGACAGGCGGATTCACATCTCTTACAACCTACACAGTCCTCGGTTCTTGGCGCGGAAGCAATTTGCTTAGCTTTACATCCGTCCCAAGGTATCATTTCCAATACATCTGTGGGGCAGGCTCGTACACATTGAGTACACCCTATACATGTATCATAAATTTTTACTGAATGTGACATTGGGTCTATAAATTCCAGTTTTGAACATAAAAAATTTTCGATCTGGTAAAGTAAAATCAGGAGGAAATGAATTATATATTTATATTGTATTGTAGACACCAGACGAATCAATGGTTTATCAAAAAAATCTAATGTTAAAAATCAATATATTTCTAAATCTGTTCATGAGAAAGGACCAAGAGACTTTGATTTCCGTTTCAACAACCATGATTATACAAGTCACACATATGACTTCACATTGACATTGGCCAACAGATCATCAATATTTCAATAGTAATATAAAAATATATTACTATACATATTACTATAAAAATAAAGAATAAAAAATGAAATAATTTATATCTATATTTTATTTATATTATTTTATTATATTATTTATGTCTTTATTTATATTTATATGATAGTTATGACTAATTATTCAACAAATTTGATTGATTGATACGAGTTGATTTTCTGTTACGATAAATCGACGAAACAATAGCTAGCCCAATAGCTGCTTCCGCAGCCGCAATGGCTATAACAAAGATTGAGAAAATGTCTCCTTTTAATTGGCGACTATCAAATATATTAGAAAATGTTACGAGATTTATATTAACCGAATTTAGTATAAGCTCAAGACACATAAGTGCTCTAACCATGTTTCGACTTGTGATCAATCCATAGATACCGATAGAAAATAAGTAGACGCTCAAAAAAAGTATATGTTCAAACATCATTGGCTAACTCCTCATGAATCTCGATTCATTTCAATATGAACAACAATTCAACCGATTTGATTGACCATAATCGAGTAATTACAGAAAAAAGAGGGTATCAGCAGTAGATTAAATGAAAAACTTTTCCTTTTTCATTGGATTTCGAATTTCTAATAATTGTATTAATTCTAAGGATTTCTTATTGACGAGCCATAGTAATTGCACCTATCAAAGAAACTAAAAGAATTATAGAAATGAGTTCAAATGGAAGATAAAAATCGGTTGATAAATGAATTCCAATTTGTTGAACGTTACTAATAAGGTCCTGTTCTATAATCTGATTTGATCTTGTAGTCCAAATAATTCCGTACCATGACGTATCTAAGATAGTAGTAATTAGTGAAAAAAGAATACTTATACAAACCAGTGAAGTGACTCCATCCCCAACAGTCCAAAAATAGGAATCGTTCGAATATTCTGAACCATTCATGAACATAACAGCAAATATGATTAAGACATTTATGGCTCCTACATAAATAAGGAGCTGTGCGGCAGCTACAAAATAGGAGTTTGATAGAATATAGAATAAGGATATACAAACAAGAACCAATCCCAATGAAAAGGCAGAATAAATTGGATTGGTAAATAATACTACTCCTAGACCTCCTAATATAAGAACTAATCCCAGAAATACTACAAGTATATCGTGTATTGGTCCAGGTAAATCCATTATGTATAACAGATAAATAAGTCGAAATATTTCATGACCTTACTAAATAGTCCAGGAAAGAAAAGGGTGTTACCTTTATTTTTTTTTTTCTTGTATATGATGAGTTCCTAATTGAATTCAATCTTAATATGGATTAATGTAGATATAGATAAAGTTATTAAAGTTATTGGCCAATCCTACTTTCCTTTTTATCTATTTTCTATTTTTATCTAAAAGAAAAAAGAAAAGAATAGTTGGAATTTTCTATTTGAAAATCATCACTAAACCATATTCTCAGTTTAAAACAAAGAGTGATTCTCAACAATCAATAGTTATTATTTGTAATTTCTGACCAACAAAAAAGGGGGCTTGGATCCTTTATATCAAAAGGAAATCTTAGTAATCAGTAACTGTTCTTGAATCAAGGAGGTTATCCTTGTCTCTTTTGATTTGAGTCGAATTCATAACTGTTTGAATTGTGTAATCTCCAATTACTGGCATTGGTAACCGACCCAAAGCAATTTGATTATAATTCAATTCGTGACGATCATAAGTAGAAAGTTCATATTCTTCAGTCATTGATAAACAGTTTGTTGGACAATACTCGACACAGTTACCACAAAATATACAGACCCCAAAATCAATACTATAATTAAGCAATTGTTTCTTTTTAATATTTTTTTCAAATTTCCAATCAACAACGGGTAGATCTATGGGACATACACGAACACATACTTCACAAGCAATACATTTATCAAATTCAAAGTGGATTCGACCACGGAAACGTTCTGATGTGATCGATTTTTCATAAGGATATTGAATAGTTACAGGTAAACGATTTGTATGGGATAAGGTAATTATTAAACTTTGACCAATGTACCTTGCTGCTCGTATTGTTTGTTGACCATAATTTATGAACCCGGTTACCATAGGGAACATATTGTGGATCTCCGTGAATAAATTGATGTTTCTTTCTCTTGTTTGAGATCGATTATGAATCTAGAATATCGTTATCTTATTCTATTATTTTATAGTATTTATAGTGAAACAAGTTGGGAAGAAGTTGTCAATAATAGATTACCCAGGGAAATAGGTAAAAGAAATTTCCATCCAAGATTTAATAACTGGTCCATTCTCATTCTAGGTAAAGTCCATCTTGCTGCGATAGGAATGAACAGAAACAAATAAGCTTTAGTTAATGTAATAAATATCCCAATTGTCGTTCCAAAGACTCCATCCATTTGATTTATTCCGAAAAGTTCAGGAATATATATATACGGAATAGAGAAATTCCACCCACCTAAGTAAAGAACTGTTATAAATAATGAAGAAACTAAGAAATTTAGGTAAGAAGCAAGGTAAAATAAAGCGTATTTGATACCTGAATATTCTGTTTGATAACCTGCTACTAATTCTTCCTCTGCTTCTGGTAAATCGAAGGGTAATCTTTCACATTCTGCTAGAGAAGAAATTAGAAAAACAACAAACCCAATAGGCTGACGCCACAGATTCCACCCCAAAAATCCATATTTTGACTGCGCCTCAACTATATCAACTGTACTTAAACTGTTAGATAATCATAGTCGATAATAACATCACTGCTCGCATCGCTATTTCAAAACCGTACATGAGACCTCGGCTTCATACGGCTCCTCTATGGCCACAAATAAATGTAAGGACTTGCTCGATATTATCTCCATCCTTATTTGGATGGTAAATATACATCGGGAAGCCAAAAATTAGACCAATGAAATTCCGTCTGCTCAAATAGAAAAGGTGCTTCCGAATTGATCTTATCCATTACAATTTGAATTTCTCTTTGTTTGGTAATAACTTAATCTTTTAATAAAATACTCGTTATATCAATAAATATGTTCTATAAAGAAAGAATTGGGTATTAATTCAAAATTCATGATAAGAATTCTATATATTATGTATAGATATGGATGGGGAAAATAATAAATAAAGATCTTTTGCATTATTATTTATTCATTTTTCTCATTCTATTTTGGAATTCTATTTCTTTTGTTCCTGTTCTTCTTTCTAAGAGGGGGGGTACTCTGAAAAAAAAAATAAAGGATTAATTCGTTTTTGATAGTCATTTCTTTAATCAGTGAATAGGAGCATACTCTAGATCGGAATCGTGGGGAAGTGCTGCTTGGTCATTTCTACCAACTTAAAGTCCCCATTATGATTCGTTTTATCCAAAGTTTTATATAAAAATACCGTTTTTTGATACCTTATATTATCTCCATTACTAATCTTTTTTGTACCTTGGTGTTCCTAACTGTTCACTGATTTTTGATTGATCCCCCGTATGGTAATACATATAAAAAAGTAGTAGAACCCCCATACGTTGATCTTTTGTACCCGCTTCAAGATATGAGAATTAGTCAAAGAATCTTAATCTTGGGGTAAACAGTTTATATACTGCTTATGTTTATATTCTTGTACATAGGGAATGAGATTTTCTCTTCTTACTGCAAATTTCTAAGCAGTTTTATTTTACTCATATAACTATCTAGTTTAACTCATCAACCCTAATGATGAATAAAAAATGAAAATATCCATTCAATATATTCAACCTCCTTACTTTATTTCTAGAGAGAAAGGAAAATAATCATGTTCCAACGAATCACACGTAGAGATATTGATAATACACATAGAGTTAATGGTATTTCATAACTAATAGATTGAGCAGCAGCCCGTAGACCACCTAAAAAGGAATATTTATTGTTCGATCCATATCCTGACATAAGAAGTCCAATAGGGGCAATACTTGAAATGGAGATCCATAAAAAAACACCTATACTGAGATCGGCTAAAATAAGGCGATATCCAAAAGGAATTACTAAATAACTTAGTAGAACTGATATGACCGCTATAGACGGTCCCACGCTAAACAAACGAATATCTCCTCTAGATGGAAGTAGGTCCTCTTTAAAAAGTAATTTGGTCCCATCTGCTAGAGCTTGAAGAATCCCCAACGGACCGGCATATTCAGGCCCAATACGTTGTTGTATTGCTGCGGATATTTCTCTTTCTAACCACACAATTACTAGGACCCCTATTGTGATTCCTAATAGAAGGGTTAAAATGGGAACAAAGATCCATATGAGTCCATAAACTTCTTTTAAGGATTCCAATCTAGAAAAAGAATGGATAGCTTGTACTTCTACTTCTGTCGTATCAATTATCATTTCAACGATCAACTTCTCCCATAATGATATCTATACTGCCTAGTATCGTCATGATATCGGCCAATTTCATTCTTTTAACTAATTGAGGGAGAATTTGCAAATTGACAAAACCAGGTGGGCGAATTTTCCATCTCCAGGGGAAAACACTACTATCTCCTATTAAATAAATTCCTAATTCTCCTTTTGGGGCTTCTACTCTTACATAAAGTTCTTGTTTCGACAATTCAAAATTGGGTGAAAGTTTTTTAGTAATAAATCTATATTCAAAATTAGTCCATTCGGCATTTTTTGCTCGCCGGACTTCTAAATTTTCATAGGGTCCCCCAGGAATTCCTTCTAGAGCCTGTTGAATAATTTTTATAGATTCCTTCATTTCACCGATTCGGACTAAATAACGAGCTAGTGAATCTCCTTCTTTTTGCCATTGGACTTCCCAATCGAATTTATTGTAACACTCATAACTATCAACTTTACGAAGATCCCATTGTATTCCAGAAGCACGTAACATCGGCCCTGATAAACCCCAATTTATTGCTTCTTCTCCACCAATAATGCCCACTCCTTCAACTCGTTCCAAAAAAATGGGATTCCGTGTAATAAGTTTTTGATATTCAGCAATTCCTGTTAAAGAATAATCACAGAAATCCAAACATTTATCTATCCAGCCATAAGGCAGATCAGCAGCAACCCCCCCAATACGGAAATAATTATGCATCATTCGCATACCCGTAGCAGCTTCGAATAGATCATATAACAATTCCCTTTCTCTGAAAATATAGAAAAAGGGAGTCTGTGCGCCGATATCCGCCATAAAGGGCCCAAGCCATAATAAATGAGAAGCTATACGACTCAATTCCAGCATAATGACTCTAATGTAACTGGCTCTTTTAGGTACTTGAACACTTTCCAATCGTTCTGGTGCATTTACTGTTATTGCTTCTGTGAACATAGTGGCTAAATAATCCCACCGTGTTACATAAGGCAAATATTGTATAATTGTTCGATTTTCTGCTATTTTTTCCATCCCTCTGTGTAAATAACCCAATACGGGTTCACAGTCAATAACATCTTCACCATCAAGAGTAACGATCAGTCGAAGAACACCATGCATTGATGGATGATGAGGACCCATATTAACTATCATGAGATCTTTTCTTGTAGCCGGTACAGTCATATCTTTTCTTCCTTAATTCATTATTCCATGAATTTATCAAACGAAGTTCATCAAAATGAAAAATTGAATAACTACTAATAACTAAAGAAAAAAATGCAAACCAACCTTAAAATTAACGAGTTTTTGACTCCCGAATACCTAATTGACCAATTAATTTCTTATAACGTACTCTATTTTTCTTTGACAAATAATCCAGTAGCCGTTGACGTTTTCCCAGAATTTTCCGTAGGCCCCTTTGTGATAAAAAATCTCTTTTATGTAATTCCAAATGTGAAGTGAGTCTCCGTATCTTATCCGTAAAACTGAATACTTGAAATTCAACAGATCCGCAATTTTTTTCTTTTTCTTGTCGAATAGCTAAGATGAATGAATTTTTGACCATAAAAAACCAATTTTTCTATTTTTTTCTTTTCTGTGGATTTTACCGATCAGGAAAAATAATTATTATTATTATACCAGTTAGTTCCAGTTATTTGAATCTAGTACAAAAAAATTTGGATTTCTTCATATACACTACTTTAAATTTATATTAATTTTATCCAAATTTATCCAAATCAAATTTGTAATTTGATTTGGATAGAAAGGGATGATACATTTATCAGAATGTAACATGGTGTATGTGTATATCTTTCGGTTTTTATCCACCGAATATGGCATGCGATAGATATATAGGAAATATACTATTAACTAATTCTGAATCGTGGATACATATGTATTCTTGACATACTGAAATGACTACCGTTATTGGTATCAAACCAATAACGATTCATACAAGCTAAATCTTCTAATCGATAATTGGGCCAAAGAAACGATTTGAATTTAATGAATTTATTTGCATCTGTATTAAGATGCTTTTCCCCGTTTAAAAATTGTCCCCAGTTTTTTATGTTGTTTTGATTGCAAAATAGTGGATTTCGATTCACAACATTCCAATTCCGGGAATTGAAACAAATTAAAATTCGAAATTCTCTACGACGTCTGGGAGATAGAATATTTTCGGGAACAAGGAAATCAAAATGATTTCTGTTTCTATTCACAAGCATATTGCTGTGTTGTGCAATGGATTCATCAAAATTCTTTTTTTCAACATATCCGCTTTTTATTATGCATTTTCCATTAGTTTGGCGCTTATTCTTATTAACCAATGAAATACCTATGGTTTGATATATAATAGATTTTACATCCTTTTTCATAGATAAACGAATTGGTTCGATAATAAATATTCCTCTTTTTATCAATTCTGTAAGAGTTAGGTCTTTCTGAATCCACATTACATCCAGATGCATCTCTCCTCTTTGAATTGAGGATATAGCAATTTCTCTTGGATCTATCAGTCTAAGTAGGAGACAATATACCTTGATATTATTGATCATTCTTTGATTCAAGGAATCATCCCACCTTAATTGAAAAAGAAAATATTTTTGCAGGAAGAAATCCAGTTCTTCTTCTTTCTTGCTCTTGAATTGTTTTTTCTTTCTACCTTTTTTAATGTCTGCTCCCGTGTAATCTTCTTCAAGATTTTTCTTTTTGTTTTGTTTTCGTAGATCTGATACAAAATCTCCTTGACCTTGTTGTTTGTTTTTTTTTTGGTTGGAATTTTCTAATTCAAGATATTCTTTTTGATTAGCTAATATAGAAATATTTTTTTCATATAAATGAAAAATAAGTAATTTTATTGGTATGATCCACGGGTTAATCTTATACACATCAAAAAGTAGTACAAATTCTGGGAAAAACCAAGGTTCTAAATTTGATATGGTATGATATAACCTTTCTTGATTCATTCCTATCCAATCAAAAAAAATATTTTTTTGATTGGATGGGTTGATTTTGTGATGAATCGTAAAAGAAAAAGGATCCTTTTTTTCCAATTTTTTATAATTTTGAGTTTCCGTTTTAGCATTTTTATGAATCTTGGTGCCGGTATGCGTATTGGCCCAGGTCTCAATATCGATATTATTTCTAAGACAAAAATGGAGAATTCTACAATCAAAAAATTTTCTATCCATATTTTTGTCCATATCAATAATAGATCTTTTTTCTAGATAATCACTAATAGATATACTTATCAATCTATAAAATGATTCGGATTTCAGTGTATTTGTATTGAAATTATATGGAATTTTTTTGTCCTCTACTTGTAATGTTGATCCAGAAATATACGAGTCCTTACTATTCCCATAATTTATATATTTATATGACAAAAGATCATATCCGTAATGTTTTTTCCATTTTTCTTTTTGACTTATCGATGAGTCCACTGCATAGTAATTTTGTTTCGTGTAATGAATTAATTGGTCTTTTTCTTTTTTATATAAATCTAATTTCATTGAGTCTTTCTTTTGAATCGTACGACATTGATTGACTCTATTTCGCCATTTTTTCGGTACTAAGTGATCCCACTTGGTATGAGATAAATTGTATTGATAATGACCCCTTAACCAATTTTTCCATTTATTCATTCCAGACTTATGGATTTTTTTTTGCCTTGATTTGGAATCAAATATTCCTCGTGTCGTACAATAATTCTTGATTATATCCCTAAGAAAAGGATAGGTGTGGTGATATTGAAGTACAGATTTCAAATGATACTTGTTAAGTAATTGATTTTGTGATAATTTGTAAAATACATAGGCTTGAGACAAAGAAGATAAGTCACAATTATTATTCCTAATATTTTGATTACTAATATTAGTATTAGAAAAATTAGAAAACGGATTTTTTATAGTCGAAATAAAGTTCATTGTATTTTGATTTGTTTTCTCAATTCCTTCTTGATTTGTTTCTGCGTTGGAAATGGATTTGTTGATAGTTTTTTTTGTTGATTCAAAGAAAAGTTGTGCATTGATCCTTGGAATCTTAATGATACATAGTAATATATCCATGTATATTTTTTCAACGAAGGATTTCATAAAATAATGTGATTTACGTATTACTCGGATATTTTTTCTTTTGAATATTTGCCAAATATCCTTCTTTGATTCCGATCTTTTATCATCACAAGCTCGAACTATTTTTTTATTGCCTTTTGTGATTCCTTCTATTTGAGTCCTAATTGTGATTGTCTTATTAGCAAGATCTTTCATTTTTGTTTCTATGAGTGAATAATTTTCATTTACACAATTCGCGGATCGAATTCGAATGGTCGATTCTCGGATAATCTTATTATTTATATTGGAATCTTTTTCGTTTTCATTCGATTCATATACTTTTACCTTTCTCAATTTCAATAAGAAAATGGGGTTTACTTTTTCAAGTTCTTTCATTATTAGATTTATAACTAGAACTATTCTTGTTTTTTCTTTTGAAACTTTTAGAAAACCTTTTCCTCTTTCTTTGAAAACCCTTATAACTTGAAAAAATTGCCTTTTCGCTTTTCTCGTTTTTTTTTCGAGTTCGTGAAAAACGGGTTCAAAAAAAGAAGGTCGTTTTCGGGGAGACCCAAAAGGTAGTTCCGCTTCCCTTCCCCAGACTGTTAAAAAACAAAAATTGTCTTTTTTCTCCTTTTTCCTTATTTTCTGATCTCTATTTCTATGATGAGATCGTACTTTAGATCTTCGCCAAGGTTTCAGACAGAAAGGAAATAGAATCTTTATCTGAATGCCGTCTGTTAACCAATTTTGGGGAAATTCTGTTTCTGATAATTGAACGCCATTATAGGTACATTTAACATGCATTTCTTTATTCCATTCCTTCAAATCCTCGTACCATTCGGGGAATTGCAATAATAACATACGACCAATATTTTTAGCTATTATCAATAAGGGTAATATAACGTATTTTCTAAGAAAAGATTGGGTTACTAACATGAAACCTCTTATTGCTTGAGTAAATATAAAGGTATCCCAAGCTTCTGATATTGCTATTCGTTCATTTTCTTCTTCTTTCTCCTCGTTTGTTTTCTCCTTTTCTTTTGTCTCTTCCTCCTCAAAATAAGAAATTTGCAATTTTGGGTTTTCTCCTACCCAATTCCTAAAAATGTGATTAATCATTTTAGAGATATCAAAAAACGAAAAAAAAAAGATTTTGTCTATGCGATCAAAAAAAAGTGGAGAATGCACATTTGCTTGAAACATTTCCCAAATAACTGTTTTACGTCTTTGAGCACGCATGGATCCTTTAATTATACCCCGGCGAAAATCCGATTGTTGTGAGTAACGTATCAAAGCCACTTCCTCTTCTTCATCATTAGTGCTATTATTACTAGTATTATTATTACTAGTACTGGAATTAGTACTCTGACCGTTATCAGTAAAAATAACCACGCGTTTGCCTTTTCTTGAACGAATTTCGGGATCTTCCGTCGATTCTTCTTCATTTTCTTCTTCCTCTTCTTCTAAATCGTTTGTCAATTTGTATGACCAACGAGAAACCCTTTTACTGATTTCTTCCATTCCAATAGATTTCCTTCTAATTGTTGTTAGATCGTTTGGATCAGTTGAAATTACATCGAATATAAATTTCAAAGATTTTGCTTGACTTTCTGAATCAATTCGTCGTGCGTGTTCAAAAGATAATTCATCGATTGAGGTTAAGGAATTCCCAATCGAATTCAATAAAAATTTCCCGCGAAAGCCAAACGTATTCTTTTGATGTTCTAATTCTCGAGAATCATTATGAAAGAGACCATGAATCTTATTTATCCAAAACATTTCTACGGAATTCGCTGTGGAAGTTATTAAATCGTTCATGATTGCACGTGAATCCCATTTTTTTATTGTTCCTCGATAAGGTCCATTCAAAAAAGGATCATACCTTTTTGGCAAGTATTCTTGTTCATTCTCATCATCGCATAATCTGGTCCTTTTTTCTAGCATATCTAAAGCAAGAGATCCCTTCTCTTTTTCTAGAATTTTTATTCGACTTATCAATTCATTGTTCAAGTTGTATTTTTTTTGTTCATTGGTATGAACCCAATAATTATACAAGTCTTCGTGGGATAGTTTTTCTGTCGTGTACAAAGAAATTTTGCGTTCTATCATTTCTGAAAAAATCGATAAACTTGGTGGATATGTAAAAGATATTATTTGTTTTCCATCGCTTGGGCATATATAAAAAAAATATTGTGACATTTCATTCCGTATAGCATTTTCAAATCGATCATTTTTTATATATCTATACGGTCGATTCCATCGTTTATAATCGAAAAGAAAAGTTACAATAGGTTTTTCAAACCAAAAAGCATTTTTTTCATTTTTCTCTTCTTTTTTTAAGTTAAGTTTTACCAATTCCCAATTATCTTGATGAGTATAAAGAGAAAAATCCTCGTAGTCTGGGCTATCTTTGTCTTCTTCGTAAGTTGTTTCTACATCGTTTTCTTCTTTTCTTTCTCCCCTTTCTTCCGTTTCTGAGGTTTCTTTCAGTTTCTTAGTGACAATAGGCGACGGCATTCTGCCTAA